GAAATGCGTAAGGTACCCTAGTTTTATAGTTTATTATTATAGTTAAATATATGGGGTTCGTCAATTAGTTTTTACCGTTTCATGTGAAGAGGGCGTGATACAAACTTCTCAAGTGGAAAGGAAATAAAATGTAAATTAGTTAAGAGAATGGGAGGGAGCGGGGTGGCCGAAAGTTTAATGGTTTAATTTAATGTATAATAAATCTTGCTGCCTGGAGGTTTCCTTACTTAAGATAGGTGGGCTAGCAGTCAAAAAATAGTTTAATTAAGAATCCTAGCTTTGGGAGTTAGGGGTAGGAGTTAAAATCTCCTTTTTTTGAGCAAAAGGGAGGATTTTAACCTCCGGCATCCGATTTACAAGACCGGCGCTCTATGCTCTGAGCTACTGATGCAGGCTAACTCAAAGGTTTTGTTTTCAGCTCATGAGACCAGAGGGAAGAAAACCAGGAAAATGGAGAAGTAAAGTACGGATGCAATTTGTCCAATAATAATAAAAGGATGTTCTACTGGCATTCCTCCAATTCATGTCAGAATAGCTACGTCTGCAATTAGGGTTCAGAATAGGAATTGTGACAGTGGGCGGAATGTAACGCTACGTTGCTTGGATGTGTGGAGAAGGGGCACAAGCATAAGAACAAGAATAGAGGCTAGTAATGCTAAGACACCCCCAAGCTTATTTGGAATAGACCGAAGGATGGCGTAAGCAAAGAGGAAATATCATTCGGGTTTAATATGTGGCGGGGTTACCAGGGGGTTAGCGGGGGTGAAGTTATCGGGATCTCCTAGAAGGTTGGGTGAGAATAGGGCGAGGGATGTCAGGGTAATTAGTAACGCTGCGAAGCCTAGGAGATCCTTGTATGAAAAGTAAGGATGGAATGGGATTTTATCTACATTAGAGCTTAGTCCTAACGGGTTATTTGAGCCTGTTTCGTGAAGGAAGAGAAGATGAAGAACAGTGGCACCTGCAATAACAAAAGGAAATAGAAAGTGGAATGCGAAGAATCGTGTTAAAGTTGCATTGTCTACTGAGAAGCCGCCTCAAATTCACTGTACAAGGGTGTTACCAACGTATGGTACTGCTGAAAGTAAATTTGTAATAACGGTAGCCCCTCAAAATGACATCTGACCTCAAGGAAGTACATATCCTACAAAAGCAGTCATCATTACTAGAAGAAGGAGGACTACCCCAATGTTTCATGTTTCTTTGTTAAGGTAAGAGCCGTAGTAAAGGCCTCGGCCAATGTGGAAGTAGATACAAATAAAGAAGAAAGAAGCTCCGTTAGCATGCAGGTTACGAATAAGTCAGCCGTAATTTACATCTCGGCAGATGTGGGCAACTGAGGAGAAGGCTGTTGAAATATCGGCGGTGTAGTGTATTGCTAGAAACAGGCCTGTTAAAATCTGAGATACAAGACAAAGACCTAAGAGTGAGCCGAAGTTTCATCAAGCAGAAATATTAGACGGGGCGGGCAAATCGACTAAGGCGCCGTTTGCAATTTTTAAAAGGGGATGGGTTTTCCGAAGGCTTGCCATTTATTATAGTTCCTGTAGTTGAATAACAACGGTGGTTTTTCAAGCCATTAGTCCTGGTTAGAGTCCTGGCAGGAATTGATGACTTACATGATGTGTATTTTCTTATTAGGCTTAGTTTTAGGATTAACTGCTGTTGCTTCAAATCCGTCTCCCTACTTTGCAGCTCTTGGGTTGGTAGTTGTAGCAGGCATAGGGTGTGGAATTTTGTCAGGGTATGGGGGACCCTTCTTATCTTTAGTATTATTTTTAATTTATTTAGGAGGAATACTAGTTGTATTTGCTTATTCAGCAGCTTTAGCTGCTGAACCTTTTCCTGAGACCCTAGGAAGTCGGCCTGTCTTAGCCTTTATGGTCGTGTACATTTTAGGGGGTGTGATTCTTTCGAGCTTATTTTGGGGAGGATGATTCGAGTACGCTTGAGTCCCTGGGGATGAGTTCGGAGATTATTCCATATTTCGGGGAGATGTGGGGGGAGTGGCTTGAGTTTACTCCTCTGGAGGAGGACTTCTTATTATTAGTGCTTGAGTACTTCTTTTAACACTTTTTGTCGTGTTAGAGTTGACGCGGGGTTTAGGTCGCGGAACGTTGCGGGCAATTTAAATTATCAAGGCAAGGGTTGAGAAGGCTAAGGTAAGGAGGAAAAGGGATAAGTATGTTTTAATTAACCCTTGCTGGATGTTGCTTGTTGCCTTAACTAGTGGGAGGCTAAAAGAAGTAATAGCCTTAGGTCCTGTTTTTTCTAGTCAGGTTTGGTCAAGCATTTGGCTTGCGATTTTCTGGCCTAAAATTAGGTTGATTTTAGGAATCATGCGGTGGACCGTGGCTGGGAAAAAGCCTAATATGTTGGAGAAGTTGTGAGGGGTTAAGAAGGGGTTAAGTTTAAGTTGTTTACTTGTTAGCGAAGCTAATTCAAATGCAATGAGAAGGCCCCCAATTGAAACAATTAGCGCTGCCATCTTTAATGTCAATGGTATAGACATTACAGGGGTGTTTAAGGGCAGAAGATTTGATGTAATGATAAGGCCGGCAATAATACTCCCTCAAGCTAGGCGTTTAATAGGATTAATTACTGAAGGGTTATTCTCATTAATAGGTGAAAGAGAGTTAAAACGGGGGTGTCCAAGAGATACAAAGAAAATTACCCGCAGGCTATAGATGGCTGTAAATGATGTAGCTAGTAAGGTGAGGATTAGGGCTCAGGCGTTTAGGTAAGAGGTGTTTAGGGCTTCAATGATAGCGTCTTTGGAGAAGAACCCGGCCAAGAAAGGAGTGCCCGTTAGGGCTAAACTCCCAATGGTAAGGCAAGAAGATGTGAAGGGGGTAAGATGATGTATTCCTCCTATTTTTCGGATATCTTGTTCATCATTTAGGCTGTGAATGATTGATCCTGAACACAGGAATAATATAGCTTTGAAGAAAGCGTGTGTGCAGATATGAAGGAAAGCGAGTTGAGGTTGATTAAGGCCAATTGTAACTATTATTAGGCCAAGCTGGCTTGATGTGGAGAATGCAACAATTTTTTTGATGTCATTTTGGGTGAGGGCACAGGTGGCGGTGAATAGTGTTGTTAAAGCTCCTAAGCAGAGGCAAATGGTTAAAGCTGTGGGGTTATCCTTAAATAGTGGGCTGAGACGAATGAGAAGGAAAATCCCTGCTACTACCATAGTGCTGGAGTGGAGTAGAGCTGAAACTGGCGTAGGGCCTTCCATGGCAGAAGGGAGTCATGGGTGAAGGCCAAATTGGGCTGATTTACCAGTTGCGGCGAGGATAAGTCCGAGAAGGGGAAGGGTAAGATCTAATCCTTTTGCTGAGGTGAAGATCTGTTGTATTTCTCAGGAGTTAAGGTTCGAAGCAATTCAGGCCATGGCAAGAATCAGGCCAATGTCGCCTACACGATTATAGACGACTGCTTGTAAGGCAGCGGTATTTGCGTCAGCTCGTCCGTATCATCAGCCGATGAGAAGGAAAGACATGATTCCCACACCCTCTCAGCCAATAAAAAGTTGAAAAAGGTTATTTGCAGTAACCAAAATGATTATAGCAATTAAGAAAGTTAAAAGGTACTTAAAAAAGCGGTTTATGTTTGGGTCTGCATGCATGTACCAGGATGCAAACTCTAGGATAGATCAGGTTACGTAAAGGGCAACAGGCGTAAAGATAATGGAATAATGGTCAAACTTGAAGCTAATATTGACGTCGAAGGTTAGGGTATTTATTCAGTTTCAGGAAGTAATAATTTCTTCTGCGCCTTCATTAAGGAAGATGAATAGGGGAAGTAGGCTTACGAAGAAAGCATATTTTACAGCTGTTTTAACATGGGTGACAGCCCAATCTGGGTGTTTAGGGTCAGGACTAAGAGTGGTGAAGATGGGGTAAGCTAGAAGGAAGAAGATAATAATTAAGCTTGATGTTATTATTAAGGAAGTAGGGTGCATAGCTTCTACTTGGATTTGCACCAAGAGTTTTTGGTTCCTAAGACCAACGGATGAGCTGTTATCCTTTAGGAGCTAGTCAAGTGAGCTCCGGAATTCAACCAGAGTTACGGAAATTAGCAGTTTCCGTTGTTAGCTAACCTCTCTTGGTGGACAAGGGGGCTTTAACCCCTATTTTTAGAATCACAATCTAATATTTTGGTTAAACTATGTCTACAAGCTGCCCAGCCTCAGACAAGCTCTGGCTTAATGATTAGAAGGATTAAGGGGAATAAGTGAAGGGCTAAAAGAAGGTGTTCTCGGGTGTGGGAGGGGGAAATGTGAACGATATGGTGAGTTAGCTGTCCCCGTTGTGTTATTAAAAACATGTAAAGAGAGTAGCTAGCAGTAATGAGTGTTCCTAAGCCTGTGATAGCGAGAGTTCACGCGGACCAGGAGAACAGGGATGTAATAATTATAAGTTCAGCCATCAGGTTAGGAAGGGGAGGGAGGGCTAAGTTGGCAAGGCTTGCAATAAATCACCAGGCGGCCATAAGGGGGAGAATTATTTGTAGACCTCGAGCTAAAAGCATAGTCCGGCTGTGGGTTCGTTCATAGTTAGTGTTAGCAAGGCAGAAGAGGGCGGAAGAGGTAAGCCCGTGTGAAATTATTAAGATCATTGCACCAGCTAGTCCTCAGGGTGTTTGAATAAGAATCCCTGCGACTACTAAGCCTATGTGGCTTACAGATGAATAGGCAATTAGTGATTTGAGGTCTGTCTGGCGGAGACAGATTGAGCTTGTCATAATTACACCCCATAAGGCAATTACAATGAAAGGATAGCTGAGTTCTTTGGTTAAAGGGTCCAGAATAATGGTTATTCGAATAAGGCCGTAGCCTCCAAGCTTAAGTAGAACTGCGGCTAGCACTATAGACCCGGCAACAGGGGCTTCTACGTGGGCCTTTGGGAGTCAGAGATGAACTCCATACAGAGGCATTTTGACTAAAAAAGCAAGAAGGCAGGCCACTCATCATAGTTTGCTTGCATAAGAAGAAAGTTCTAATGGGGGAAAATATGGGAGGATTAATAGGGAAAGGGTTCCTAGGTGGTTTTGAAGCAAAAGAAGCGCTACCAGAAGGGGTAGAGATCCCGCAAGAGTATAAAACAGGAAATAGATTCCTGCGTTTAACCGCGCTGCTTGGTTTCCCCATCGTGTGATAATTACAAGGGTAGGTAGTAAAGTAGCTTCAAATATAATATAAAACATAATTAGTTCGGTAGCACTAAATGCTAAGATAAGGAAAAACTGTAAGGAGGTCAGCAAAGTAATATACAAGCGTTGGCGGTTAATGGGCTCATTTGCTGTATGGTGTTGACTTGCAATAATTATTAAAGGTAAGAGCCAGCAAGTAAGGACAAGTAAGGGGCTGGAGATGGAGTCAATTATTATATAAGAATTTAAACTCATTCAGCCTGTTTCTGTTGTTGATTGAAGTCATGTAAGGCTGAATAAAGCAATAATCAGGCTATGCGTCAAGGTTACGGGCCAAAGCCACTTTCCGGGGGTCATTCAGGTTGTCAATATTAATGAGAGGGTTGGGATTAAGATTTTTAGCATCGTAGAAGAGTTAAGTTTTGAAGTCGGTCAGTGCCATGGGTTCGAGCAGTTGCTACAAGCAAGGCTAGGCCCGCACTAGCCTCACAAGCAGAAAATGCTAATAAAAGTAGGGGAGCGGCGGAGAAGCTAGATGAGCCAAGTTGCAAGGTTCAAAGGGAAAGCGCAACAAATAGGGAAAGTATTATTCCTTCTAAACACAAGAGAGCAGATAGGAGATGAGTTCGATGGAACGCAAGTCCTATTAGTCCCAGAATAAATGCTAGTGAAAACGAGAAGTGAGTAGGTGTCATATAGTAATTATGGAATTTAACCATAAGCTTTTGAGCCGAAATCAAATGTCTTTCTTAGACTAATTACTTATTCAGCTCACTCTAAGCCTCCTTGAAGTCACTCATAAACTAGTCCTAGGGTAAGGAGGACAAGAACAGAAGAGGCTCAAACGAAGGTGAGAAGAGGGGATGATAGTTGGTCTCCTCAGGGTAGCGGAAGAAGAAGAGCAATTTCTAGGTCGAAAAGCAGAAAAAGAATGGCTACTAAAAAGAATCGTAATGAGAACGGAAGACGGGCGGATCCTAGGGGGTCAAAGCCACATTCGTATGGTGAGAGTTTTTCGTGATCCGGGGTTATTTGTGGAAGTCAAAAAGAGACGAGGGCTAAAACGATAGATAGCACAGCGGCAATTGCAACAACGGTTGTGATTAAGTTCATTATCTTTCCTTGGATTTTAACCAAGCCCCGGTGATTGGAAGTCACCTATACTTACACTATAATAGAAAGATTATGAGCCTCATCAGTAGATGGAGACGTAAAGGAAAAGTCATACAACATCTACAAAATGTCAATATCAGGCAGCAGCTTCAAAGCCAAAGTGGTGCTGGGATGTAAAGTGATGTTTAATTAGTCGGAATAGGCAAACGGCAAGGAATGTAGATCCAATGATTACATGGAGTCCATGGAAACCTGTTGCTACAAAGAATGTGGCTCCATAAACACCATCTGCAATGGTAAAGGGAGCTTCATAGTATTCAAGACCTTGGAGGAATGTAAAATAGAATCCTAAAAGAATTGTTAAGAATAATGATTGCACGGCTTGTTTTCGTTCACCTTCCATAATGCTATGGTGGGCTCAGGTAACTGTAACGCCGGAGGCAAGGAGTACTGCAGTGTTGAGTAGTGGAACTTCAAATGGGTCTAAAGGGGTAATACCAGTCGGAGGCCAGCAACCTCCAAGTTCTGGGGTAGGTGCTAGGCTGGCGTGATAAAATGCTCAGAAAAATCCTAGGAAGAAGAAAACTTCTGAGGTAATGAAAAGGACTATTCCATAACGCAGGCCTTTTTGGACAGGAGGTGTGTGGTGTCCTTGAAAAGTGCCTTCACGAACAATATCTCGTCATCACTGATATATGGTTAGTAGAAGAAGGGCTAAGCCTAGGTTTATTAGGGTTGTATTATTAAAATGAAACCAGATTGCTAATCCTGATGTTATTAAAAGGGCAGCGACTGCCCCGGTGAGAGGTCAGGGACTGGGGTCAACCATATGATATGCATGTGCTTGATGGGCCATTAAACGTTTTCTTGTAGATAAAGTGTGACTAGTAGAACAAAGACGTAAGCTTGAATTATTGCTACGGCAACTTCTAGAAGTGTAAGAAGAACCAGTACAGTAGCCGTAAGAATTGCTACTGTTGGTATCATAGGCAGAAGCACAAAGGCAGCTGTTGCGATAAGCTGGATTAAAAGATGTCCGGCTGTTAGATTGGCTGTGAGTCGAACTCCCAGGGCCAATGGGCGAATAAAGAGACTAATTGTTTCGATGACAATCAGAACAGGAATTAGAGGGCCGGGGGTTCCTTCTGGAAGAAGGTGGCCTAACGCGTGAGTGGGCTGATTACGCATCCCAATTAGGACGGTTGCTAGTCATAGGGGGGTTGCAAGTCCAAGATTAAGTGAAAGCTGGGTAGTAGGTGTGAAGGTATAGGGAAGGAGCCCCAGCATATTTAAGGTAATTAAAAAGATTATTAAAGATGTTAGAAGGGTAGCCCATTTATGTCCTCCTTTATTAAGGGGAAGTAAAAGTTGTTGAGTAAAGCGATTAATAAACCAGCTTTGAAGTGTCACGACACGATTGTTAAGTCATCGGGAAGAGGGAGAAGGAAATAGGACTCACGGCAGGGTTAGAGCTAGGGCTATGAGAGGAATACCTAAAAAGGAAGGGCTTAAGAATTGATCAAAAAAGTTTAGTGCCATGGTCAGTTTCAAGATTCAGTTTTAGGTGCTTGAGAGCTTTGAGGGGAAGGTTCGTTAGGATATGTATAGTTTATTACTTTTGGCGGGATTACGATTAAAAAAACGAGTCATGAGAAGACTAGGATTGCAAATCAAGGGGCAGGGTTGAGTTGAGGCATGTCACTAAGGGTGGTTGGGAGTCACCGATCTTTAGCTTAAAAGGCTAACGCTAGGGCCCAGGTTAGCTTCTTAGTGAAGCATCTTCGAGGATAAGGGATGTTCAGTTCTCAAAGTGTTCTAAAGGAACTGCTTCCACTACGATAGGTATAAAGCTGTGATTTGCACCACAAATTTCAGAACATTGTCCATAAAATACACCAGGTCGGGACGTGATGAAGGCTGTTTGGTTTAAGCGTCCGGGTACGGCGTCTATTTTAACACCTAGGGCTGGCACTGCTCATGAATGAAGCACATCTTCGGCGGAGACTAAAATTCGAGTAGGGGAGTCAACTGGAATTACCATTCGGTGATCAGTTTCTAGAAGGCGGAATTGACCAGGAGTTAGGTCTTGTGTGGGAATTATGTAGGAATCAAAGCCTAGGGCTTCGTAATCAGTATATTCATAGCTTCAGTACCATTGATGGCCCATGGCTTTGATAGTGAGGTGAGGATCATTAATCTCGTCCATTAGGTAAAGGATTCGGAGGGAAGGAAGAGCAATCAGGATTAAGATTACTGCTGGCAGAACAGTTCAGATAATTTCAATTTCTTGGGAATCGAGAATGTATTTATTCGTCAGTTTTGTCGAGACTATTGCAACAATAATATAGAGTACAAAGGTACTGATCAAGAAGACGATTATAAGGGCGTGATCATGGAAGTGTAAGAGTTCTTCCATTACAGGGGAAGCTGCATCTTGTAGGCCTAGCTGAGAAGGATGTGCCATTAGGTCAAGATACGTGAGGATTTAACTCACATTTTTGTCTTGACAAAACAATGTAATTACATTTTACTAGTATCTTATGAAGAAAGTGACAGAGGGGCTATGTGGTTGGCTTGAAACCTTCATACGGGGGTTCGATTCCTCCCTTTCTCGTTAATTAGATTGTACTTGGACGAATGCGGGCTCCTCAAATGTGTGGTAAGGAGGAGGACAACCGTGAAGTCATTCTACATTTGTAGATGCCATGTCGACTGCCAGAACTTCTCGTTTAGCAGCGAATGCTTCTCAAATAATAAAAAGGAAGATGATTACAGCTACTAGAGAAATTAGGGATCCAATTGAGGATACTGTGTTTCAGAGTGTGTAAGCATCCGGGTAATCAGAGTATCGACGAGGCATTCCTGCTAATCCTAGGAAATGCTGCGGGAAGAAAGTTAAGTTTACCCCAACAAACATGATCCCAAAGTGGATTTTTGTTCAAGTACTATGAAGGGTGTAGCCCGAGAATAGGGGGAATCAGTGCACGAAGGCAGCTACGATAGCAAATACAGCTCCTATAGAGAGTACGTAATGGAAGTGTGCAACAACATAGTAGGTGTCGTGAAGAACAATATCCAATGATGAATTGGCTAATACAATTCCTGTTAACCCTCCTACTGTAAAAAGGAAAATGAAACCTAGGGCCCATAGTAGAGGCGTTTCTCATTTGATTGAGCCTCCATGAAGGGTGGCTAGTCAGCTGAACACTTTTACTCCGGTAGGAATAGCAATGATTATTGTAGCTGAGGTGAAATATGCTCGTGTATCTACGTCCATTCCAACAGTAAACATATGATGGGCTCAGACGATGAACCCTAGCAGTCCAATAGCCATCATAGCCCACACTATACCCATATATCCAAAGGGTTCTTTTTTCCCTGAATAATAGGCTACGATATGAGAAATCATTCCAAAGCCTGGTAGAATAAGAATATAGACTTCTGGGTGACCGAAGAATCAGAATAGATGTTGGTAAAGAATGGGATCTCCTCCCCCAGCAGGGTCAAAGAAAGTAGTATTCAGGTTTCGGTCTGTAAGTAGCATAGTAATTCCAGCAGCAAGGACTGGAAGAGAAAGAAGAAGTAGAACCGCTGTAATTAGGACGGCTCAAACAAAGAGAGGAGTTTGATATTGGGAGATAGCAGGAGGTTTCATATTAATGATTGTAGTAATGAAGTTGATTGCCCCAAGGATAGAGGATACACCTGCTAGATGAAGTGAGAAAATTGTTAAGTCAACTGAAGCCCCAGCATGTGCTAAGTTTCCGGCTAGTGGAGGATAAACAGTTCAACCCGTCCCAGCTCCTGCTTCTACCCCTGATGAGGCCAGAAGGAGAAGGAAGGAAGGAGGAAGAAGTCAAAAGCTCATATTGTTTATACGAGGAAATGCCATGTCGGGCGCACCAATCATTAAAGGAATGAGTCAGTTGCCGAAGCCTCCAATCATAATTGGCATGACTATGAAGAAAATTATTACGAAGGCGTGTGCTGTAACAATTACATTATAAATCTGGTCGTCTCCTAAAAGAGCTCCGGGTTGACTCAACTCGGCCCGAATTAAGAGGCTAAGGGCGGTACCCACTATTCCAGCTCATGCACCAAATACTAAATAGAGGGTGCCAATATCTTTATGATTAGTAGAAAAAAATCATCGGGTGATGGCCACAGGTAAGATGGCTGAGTTTTAAGCGGTGGATTGTAGCCCCACATACAGAGGTTCAAATCCTCTTCTTATCAAGCTCTGGGGTGTCCCACATGCTAAATTGCAAATTTAGAGTCACAGACTAGTTCTCTGTCAGAGCTTTCCCCGCTTCCCCGCCCCTACAGCGGGGAAAGCTAGGTAGATGCCCGTTGGCTGAGGCGCTTAGCTGTTAACTAAGATTTTGTAGGATCGAAGCCTGCCTACCTAGAATGGGAAGGCTTTAGCTTAATTAAAGTATCTGTTTTGCATACAGAAGATGTGGGTTAGAGCCCCGCAAGTCTTATCAGAGGTTGGGGGATTTTCACCCCCACTTAGGACTTTGAAGGCCCTTGGTCTTCTGTTAACCTAAACCTCTATTAGATTATGAATAGCGAGAATAGGCTAGGGGTGATGGGGAGGAGTATGAGGCCTATTGTAGTAAAAATGGATAAGGGGAGGGAGGGGTTAGCCGAGTGGAGGCGCCAAGGGGCGGTACCTGTTAAATTATTAGGGGAGATAGTAAGGGCAACGGCGTATGAGAGACGAAGATAATAAAAAAGGCTTAGGAGTGCAGTTAGGGCTGCAACTGTAGCGAGCCCTCCTAAATCTTGTTTTGCTAGCTCTTGTAGGATTAATCACTTGGACATAAAGCCTGTAAGAGGGGGCAGGCCGGCGAGGGAAAGTAGGAGAAAGCATGCCGTAATCGACAGGCCGGGGCTGAAGGGTCAGAAAATGGCTAGAAAGTTAGTAGTAGTAATTTTTTTGGTGGACAAAGTTATAAATATAGCACAATTCATGACGATATAAATGCAAAGCGTAAAGAGCATAATTTGCGGGCAGAAGCCTTTTACAAGGATTATTCAACCCATATGACCAATAGAGGAGTAAGCTAGAAGCTTGCGAAGTTGAATTTCATTTAGGCCTCCAAAGCCTCCTACTAGTAAAGAAATCGCACCTAGCAAGACAATCAGGCCAGGAATTGTTTGCGAGGAGGGGGAAATAGGAAGTTGTAGGAGTAGGGAGAATGGGGCGAGTTTTTGCCAGGTAGAAAGGATTATCCCTGTTGTTAAGTCTAATCCCTGAAGCACTTCTGGTAGTCAAGAGTGGAATGGGGCTAAGCCAATCTTTAGGGCTAGTGCTAGGACAATAAGAGTTGTCGGGAAGGGGTGAGTTATTTGGTCAATCATCCATTGTCCAGTCAATCAGGCGTTGGTGGTGCTTGCAAACAGGAGTATAGCGGCGGCGGTTGCTTGGGTCAGGAAGTACTTAGTAGTGGCTTCGACTGCTCGGGGATTATGTGACTGGGCTATGAGAGGGATAATAGCTAAAGTATTAATTTCTAGACCTATTCAGGCTAGAAGTCAGTGTGAGCTCGCGAAGGTAATTGTTGTTCCTAGGCCAAGGCCAAATAAGAGGAAAAATAAAACGTATGGATTCATTAGTAAAGGAAGGGGTCTAACCATCATGTTTGGGGTATGGGCCCAAGAGCTTATTTAGCTTACTTTACTTGAATAAACTTTTAGATGAATAGTTGCTAGGAGCTGGAGGGACTTTAACCCTCATTTTTCACTCTATCAAAGTGGCCCTTTACTTCAGGCACAGATCCATAGTTAGGACTGAGGAGGAAGTCCTCCAAATGCAGTTGGAATAGCCAGTTGTCAAAGTACAAGGGCTAAAGTGAGGGGGAGGAAATTTTTTCAGATTAGGTGTATCAGCTGGTCGTAGCGGAAACGGGGGTAAGAGGCACGTACTCAGAGGAATACAATAGAAAGCAAAGCTGTTTTAGTCATAAGGTTGATGGCAGTAAGTTCTGGAATTGTGGGGGCGTGGGTTGCTCCTAAAAATAAGATGGCAGAAAGGGTATTTATCAGAAGGATATTGGCATATTCTGCCAAAAAGAACAAGGCAAAGGGGCCACCTGCATATTCTACATTGAATCCTGAAACTAGTTCAGATTCTCCCTCAGTCAAATCGAAGGGTGCTCGATTAGTTTCTGCCAGCGTAGAAATATATCATATTGCTGCTAAGGGTCAGGAGGGAAGAATGAGTCAGATACTTTCTTGGGCAATATTAAAAGTCTGGAGTGTAAATCCTCCCGCAACGATGATTACTGCAAGGAGAATAAGGCCTAGACTAACTTCATATGAAATAGTTTGGGCTACTGCTCGTAGAGCTCCAATCAATGCATACTTTGAATTTGATGCTCATCCAGAACCTAAAATTGAATAAACTGCGAGACTTGAAAGAGCTAAAATGAAAAGGACACCTAAATTAAGATCAACTACGGGGTACGGGAGGGGAAGGGGGGCTCAAAGAGTAAGAGCAAGGGTTAGGGCTAGTATTGGTGAAAATAGGAACAGGAGAGGTGATGAAGTTGATGGTCGGATAGGTTCTTTAATGAAGAGTTTTACCCCATCAGCAATAGGTTGGAATAGTCCGTAGGGCCCTACGATATTAGGGCCTTTACGTAATTGCATGTATCCTAAAACTTTTCGCTCAAGCAGAGTAAGAAATGCTACTGCTAGAAGAACAGGTACGATGTAGGCTAGCGGGTTAATAAGGTGCGTGAAAATAATATTTAAGATCATAGTTAATAAAAGGCTGTTAACCTTTGACACAGAATTTCTCTGAGATAAAATAACAAAAATATCTTTGTTCTTAACATATATACTCCTTAACTTCTTACAATAAAAACCAAACGCTTAATAAGCTTATTAGATAACAAAATTATAACTTGAGATATTATAGTGAAAAAAAATTAAAAAATTGACGGTTTTTTAGAAAAATTTTTTTTCAAAAAAATAGAAATCTAGACTAGTCTAACTTCCTACCGTTATATAGACAAGTAATATATAAAATTTAATTTATGTCATACGAGCATTAACTTTTTGTACTAGAACTCATTATGTACGTTTTAATATCTTTTTTAAAAGCACTTGAAATGTCAGATCAAGAGCCCCAAAAAAAAGATATATTTGACCCTCGTTGAAAGAACGCTAGGCATGTGAGGTAAAGATTTTAAAGTTTGAAGTCATCAATATGCCTGGAACTATAACTTGATTAGAGTAGAAATACGATTATGAACTTGAAATAGGAACCAAATGACGGTTAAATAAAATAGAGGGTCTACTCACAATATGTCTTCGACTTATCACTAATCCTGCCAGGTAATGTAGCTAGAATATAATGCAATTCTTATCCTATATATGCTTGACGAGCATAGAGAAAATGAGAGAATCACACTTTTTGTGTGAAGATCAAGCTAGTTGAGGAATAATGTGATAATTTCCGGTAAAAAAATGCAGCATTTAAATGCTGCATTTTTGGGGTTCTACCCTGCCCTCTATCTTTAATTGCTCAATGTATACGGATCTTAAGTGGCGATATATAAGGTGATGAACTTTCTGTCGAAGACTAAGCAAGCATGTGGCTTACCTAAATAGGTAGCAACAGAACTTGCAAAGGAGGGAGTTTCACCGACATATTTGGGGTATGGGCCCAAGAGCTTGTTTAGCTTACTTTACTTAGGAAGTAGTGTAGCCTGGACGCACTAAGAGTCTTGGTCTCTTCAGGTTGGGTTCAAATCCCATCTTCCTAGAATATGAAGTTAATGAGAGGATTTGAACCTCTGAAATAAAGTGCTTAGGACTTTCGCACTTCCCGGACTCTGCCACACTAACAATTTGCCATTCTCTCTGGCAAAAGCGTGCATCCTTTTGTCTTATTTAATGGTTTCATAAGATGGGGATAAGGCTTACCTTAGGCAGTGGCCTCCTTTTTTCGGTCCTTTCGTACTAGAAAGAAGTGCTGCATAGGTAGAAACTGACCTGGATTACTCCGGTCTGAACTCAGATCACGTAGGACTTTAATCGTTGAACAAACGAACCCTTAATAGCGGCTGCACCATTAGGATGTCCTGATCCAACATCGAGGTCGTAAACCCCCTTGTCGATAGGAACTCTATAAGGGGATTGCGCTGTTATCCCTAGAGTAACTCGGTTCGTTGATCGGTTAGTCCGGATCTTAATGGTCAAATTTATTGTTACTTGGAGCTGCAGCTCTCGGTTGTAGGTTTAAAATCTCCCCTTTCCTCGTGGGGGTTAAGTACTTCCCCATGGTCGCCCCAACCAAAGACATTAAGGACAGGAATTACTAAGTTTAGTTCTTTAAAAGGATGGATGGACATAAGCTGCCTTGCGTCTAAAGCTTCATAGGGTCTTCTCGTCTTATGAAGGTATCCCCGCTTCTGCACGGGGAGATCAATTTCATTGACTGGAAAGAGGAGACAGTTAAGCCCTCGTCAGGCCATTCATACAGGTCCCCATTTAAGAGACAAGTGATTGCGCTACCTTCGCACGGTTAAGATACCGCGGCCGTTGAACACTTGGTCACCGGGCAGGCAGGACCTCTTATATCAATAATTCAAGAGGCGATGTTTTTGGTAAACAGGCGAGGCTTGCTAAATTTGCCGAGTTCCTTCTCTTTCTTTCAGTCTTTCCTTGAGAACACTCCTGTGTGGGGTTAACGGTAAAGTTTTTAGGCGTATTTCTAGTTTTATTTTTAATTTCCTAGGTTCCTCTGGTGTAGGATGCGTTAATTTTCGGTGTGGGTTCGTTCCGATTTACACAAGTGTTAGGAGAGGGGCGCATGCCCTCTTATTACTCATTTTAGCATAATCGCTCCCATGCTAGCATGGGACGGCCCAATAAGATAAGGGGATTGGGATTTTAGGATCGGTATAATAGGAAAAGAGAGGTATTAGAGCTTTAACGCTTTCTGTTGGATGGCTGCTTTTAAGCCCACTAAAATATATTACCTTAAAATAATTTGATCTTTATCCTTCTAGGAAAGTTGTGTCTTTTTTCAAAGGAGCTGTACCTCCTTTGACTAACTCCCCCGGTATTCTTAGGGTCTACTTTTTAGGCAAAGCGAGAGTTTGAGTTAAGAAGCCGGGAGGCTGAACTCCTATTCAATTCTTGGGCAACCAGCTATAACTAAGTTCGGTAGGTCTGTCACCTCTACTCAAAGCTCATTCCACTCTTTTGCCACAGAGACGGATTAGCCCTAATTAATAGGCTGTCTTGGAGTAGCTCACATAGTTTCGGGTAAACAAACTAAAGCGCTCTTTGCTTGAGGCACACTGGCTAAATCATGATGCAAAAGGTACAAGATTTAATCTTTGCTATTCTAGGCTTAAGTGATTTTTTTCATTTCTTTTTCAGCTTTCCCTCTCGGTACTTCTCTGTATAGCTCCTATGACTTTTTTTATCACCTATACTAAAGTTATAAAATGGTTTGTTTGTTTAATTTAAAAACGTTTGGGGTTATTAATAAGGGAATGTTGCTTTTGTTAGGTGGGCTAGCTGTAAGGCGTCAGAGTAATCTGATTTGCATAGATTTCTTCTCGGTGTAAGTGAGATGTTTTACTGAATTAACTATACTCTGGTCTAGCCAAGCACACCTTCCGGTACGCTTACCATGTTACGACTTGCCTCCCCTTAGTGGGTTTAAGGTGTTATGAACATGCGTTTAAATGAACTTAGGGAGAGTGACGGGCGGTGTGTGCACGCTCTAGAGCCAGCTTCAGCAGGACACTCTATTTCCGGCTTACTTCTAAATCCTCCTTCATATCCGTGTTTCAACGGGATAATTCGTATTCTCTTAAAAAGGGAATGTAGCCCATCTGATTCCTCCTCATGCGCTACACCTCGACCTGACGTTTTGGGTTGTACTAGTTAAGCTCACTATTTAACCTTCACAGGGTAAGCTTACGACGGCGGTATATAGGCGGGTTAAACAAGAAGAGGTAAGGTTTAACGGGGAATATCGGTTCTACGACAGGCTCCTCTAGGTGGGTCTAAAGCACCGCCAAGTCCTTTGGGTTTCAAGCTAATGCTCGTAGTACCCTGGCGGGTAGCTGGTGTGATGTACTACCAAGGTTTAGGGCTAAGCATAGTGGGGTATCTAATCCCAGTTTGTTTCTTAGCTTTCGTGGGGTCAGGTAAAATAAAGTTACTTTCGTTTATGGGCTTCTTACCGTCGGATGCGTATAACTGCTCTGAGGGCGTTCGACTTTAGATAAATTTTTTTCTTAACCACTCTTTACGCCGGGATCAATCAACTTGGGCCTCTCGTATAACCGCGGTGGCTGGCACGAGTTTTACCGGCTCTCTAAACCTTAACTAAGTCAAGCTTTCGCTTATGGCTTAATATTTGTCACTGCTGAGTTCCCTTGAGGGTGTGGCGAAGCAAGGTGTCGTGGGCTATAAGGGATGTGCCTGATACCGGCTCCTTATTTCCATAAGGAAATGAAGGGCATTCTCACAGGGGTGCTGATACTTGCATGTGTAAATTTGGTTAAAGCTGATTATAAAGCCAGGACCAAGCTTTTATGCCCTTGGAACGTTTTAAGGTCCATCTTGACGGCTTCAGTGTCATGCTTTGACTTAAGCTACAATGGC